AGGTGGTACTTGTGATATTTCGGCTTGGGATGCATTTTATTTGGCAGTTTTTTGGATGTTAAATACCATTGGATGGGTTACTTTTTATTGGCATTGGAAGCACATCACATTATGGCAGGGTAACGTTTCACAGTTTAATGAATCTTCCACTTATTTGATGGGATGGTTAAGAGATTATCTATGGTTAAACTCTTCACAACTTATCAACGGATATAACCCTTTTGGTATGAATAGTTTATCAGTTTGGGCGTGGATGTTCTTATTTGGACATCTTGTTTGGGCTACTGGATTTATGTTCTTAATTTCCTGGCGTGGATATTGGCAAGAATTGATTGAAACTTTAGCATGGGCTCATGAACGCACACCTTTGGCTAATTTAATTCGATGGAGAGATAAACCGGTAGCTCTTTCCATTGTGCAAGCAAGATTGGTTGGATTAGCCCATTTTTCTGTAGGTTATATATTCACTTACGCGGCTTTCTTGATTGCCTCTACATCGGGCAAATTTGGTTAATTCTTATGTGTTATATCCTCGATAATATCATTTCTTTCGATGCAGAAGGGGGTCCGCCTTCTTATATTTCTACTATTTCTACATCTAGGATCCGACTTTTATCATTGATACTAATAGGAAGAACCGAACCATTATGGCAAGAAAAGGTTTAATTCAGAGGGAAAAGAAGAGGCAAAAATTGGAACAAAAATATCATTTGATTCGTCGATCCCCCAAAAAAGAAATAGGTAAAGTTCCATTGTTGAGTGAGAAATGGGAAATTCACGGAAAGTTACAATCCCCACCGCGTAATAGTGCACCTACACGTCTTCATCGACGTTGTTTTTCAACCGGAAGACCGAGAGCTAACTATCGAGACTTTGGGTTATCCGGACACATACTTCGTGAAATGGTTCATGCATGTTTGTTGCCTGGAGCAACAAGGTCAAGTTGGTAAGCATTAAAATATCGTTTCATTTTTTATATTGATTTCTATGATCATAGAGGAGCCCCTTTACCATTCTGTATAAATAGGCTATTCTATTTGTACCAATATGGTAGAGGGGTGTACTCAATCCTTCTTTGTCCATTAGTTCCCAGTCCCTCTCTTCGTCGCGGGGTAGAGCAGCTTGGTAGCTCGCAAGGCTCATAACCTTGAGGTCACGGGTTCAAATCCCGTCTCCGCAACATTTTTTTTGACAAAAAATGGAGGTTTGACTCCGGTAACTAGTAATTAATTACTATTTTTTTCTTTTTATTTTGGGGTGGGCAGGAGGAAAAGAAGGGAATAGTATAGAAGTGAAGAGGATAGAACCACTCTACTATCACTGTCAACTATACTTAATTCTTTATCCTATTAAAAAAAAAAATGAACCCATTACCCTGGGCGGATAGCGGGAATCGAACCCGCATCTTCTCCTTGGCAAAGAGAAATTTTACCATTCAACTATATCCGCTTGTTCTTGATACACAATGGATGGGCCATATTTGTGCAGAGTTAGATCAGATACTCTTTTGTCTTTCAGAGTAATTGCAAAATGCTTATTTTCATTTAATAAAATTTATTTTCATTTAATAAAAAATGAATTTAGATTCTTTATAAATTATTAAAAATATTAATAGTAATTAGAATAATATCAAATTTGAATTGTATAAAATTAGATATTATTCTAATAGAAATACTATATATAGTTAACAATAACTATATAGTGAAATTAGAATATATAAATTTAAAATTATAATCATTTAATTTTAATAATAATAAAATTAGTTATTATCAAAAAAATATTATTATCAAAATAGTATTATAAATATTATAGAAAATTTCTACTATTTATAAATATAAATAATAATATATTATAAATATAAATAAATAGTATAATAAAATTATTTAATTAATATATATTTTTTAATTTCATTTTTAAATAGTTAAATATAAGAAGTTTGTTTGACCCCTCCCTTTCATTTTTTTTTTCTTTATTTGCATTTTGGGGACTTATATTTCATTTTAATGGGTCTCACAACCTGAAAATGAAAGAATTAGGAGGGGATCATTTCATTTTTGGATCTAAATAGAACAAATAGGTTCAAGAGATGAGAGAATTAAGGATACCCACCAAAAAGACTAATCCAATCCATAATGATGTACCGGAAAATACAACATTTTTGTTATTTGACCAACCATCAGGAGAAGCAAATACAACAGGTACACTAATCAGTAAGATTGCTGAAGTAGCAATTAATGCAAAAACAGCCAATTGGAAAGCAATAGTCATCTTTCTAATCCTCCAATCTATCAACAAAAGAAACTATATACCATTTGATCCCTTTATTGGTATCGGCCAAAATTTCTAATAAAACGTATCATAGAGGGATTTTACCACGAATCTATTAATGCTGTATGACTTATTAGCACCTTTTACCACCTTATTAAATTAAGGCATGAGATCAAGGGAAAGGTATTTTTTTTTTTTACTTCATTAAAAGAGGCCCGCCAGATCATTATCT